GGTGGGTTAATTCCTTCCCTTAGAACCGTACTTGAGAGTTTCCTAGCTCATACGGCTCGGCAGTCAACTCTTTTTTTATTCCATTTGAATCTACCATATCTAACTGAATAAGATTTCTCGTAGATCTATCCCATTTTTCGGGTTAATGAAAAGAAGTTAATAAAATGAGTTTCAAACTTAAATCTTAAGTTTGGATTAAAAATCCGGTTTATTTTAGTTTTATCTTTTCTCCCACCTTCAGAAAAATAAAACATAGACATTTTTCCTATCATTAGAATTTTCTGAAAGGTAACTATCTCAGTTTCATATCATATAGAAATTTATATAGAATTTTTGAAAAAGACTTTCGAAAGGAAAGACTTACTATCTTTGGGATCTGATCCTACACCGCTGCTCAATATCTTAGTGGATCGACTCTATTACATAAGTGGATTCCTAACATTTGTCTCACATCATGACATAAGTAAGCAGTTATTTTTGTATCGGCGCAAAACCTTACTAATTGATCTTTACGGTGCTTACTCTATCAATTAGATCCTTTACCCATAGAATAAAACAGCTAGGCATATCTATTTCTTCATATTTCAACTTCTATGAAGTTTCTTTCTTTTCTACAGCTGATAAAAATCGTTGTTTTAGACAATGCATATGTAGAAAGCCCTTTTTCTAGTATTTACTAGTGAATTTGATCTTTATTTACTTTTTATTTCTATAGTGGAGATAGTCGCACGTAATGACAGATCACGGCCATATTATTAAAAGCTTGTGGTAAGAATGGGTTTCGTTCGAGCGCTCGAAAATAATATTCCAAAGCTTTCGTGTGTTCTCCGTTACTTGTGTGGATAAGTCCTATGTTATAGAGTATATAACTTCGGTCATAGGGATCAATTTCTAGTCGCATAGCTTCATAATAATTCTGTAAAGCTTCCGCATAATTCCCTTCGGATTGAGCTGACATCCGTTACGGTCGTCATTCAATTCACAGAATCTCCGTTACAGAACCGTACATGAGATTTTCATCTCATACGGCTCCTCCCTTATGTGCATAATGATAAAATGATAAAGAAGATGAAAATCTTCTCATTATGAACTAAGTAGGGCTAGTGTTTTTACAAGAAATCTCTAGCCAACCTTCCTGCAAGAGATCTTTTCTTAACATCAAACGTATTGTTACTAGAGAGAAAAGATAACTCCAACAATTTCTTTGTTCTCAACGCTTCCCAATGTCCAGGAATTAGTCACTTCAACAGCCTTCGATGGTTATACGGGTATCCAAAATACAAACGAGATGGATGTTTGTTGTCCCAACCATTCTTTTAGTCCCAAGCTTGCTAAAGAAGGGGATAATTTATAATATAACAAAGTTTTCGTGTTGTTAATTTCTAGGTGTAGTGCTTCTTCCCCTCTGCTACCTATTGGTTAGGATTGACCCGTAATACCGAACCTATGGGTATAACCTTTCGCTCAATACTAGAATCGAGAATTGAAACATAGCATCTGAGGCTGCATTAATCGAGGATACACGACAGAAGGAATTGTTCTATTTCCAAACTTTACCTTCTACAAGCGTAGATTTTTTTCTTTTTTTCCCGATCACGAATCATGTGTATTTCTCGTAAAACCGAGAGTCAAAAAAAAGTCAAATCGCACCATCTCTGTAATAAGTAAATGCCTCTTTTTCTCCTGAAGTTGTCGGAATTATTCGTAATAAGATATTGGCTACAATCGAAAAGGTTTTATCAATAAAATTTCCATTTATCCGCGATCTAGACATAGGTAGCAATCCATTCTATCATTGTTCTCATTACTTCTCGGGGGAAAATGATCCCACAAGGAAAAGAATTTTACAGTACGAAATAACATAAAAACAGATTCATTATCATTAAAAAATATGGCCCAATATTAAAAACAATATTCAAATTGTTCTTTTTTACATTACAGGAACAGGAATTGATTGATAAGAATTAAGAAATAAATATTGGGAACCGCATTGGATTCCATCTTACTGGAATAGTCTATCAACGAAAGAAACTATTCTTATTTGATTGAAGTTACAGCTTAGAAAAACCTAAGTTGATTGAATTATGATACAAAGAAGAAAAAGGATCGAATCGAGTAATCATTGTATGATGAAAATGGGCCCATTTTTTTTGTGTACTTAGCGGATATCACTAGACAATCAACTATAAAAAAATTGTTTATCAATTTGTATTTTTAATAGATAGATGGGATAAGGATTTTTGTTGATAACAGGCCTAAAAAGCAATTTGAGAATTCTTCTGGTATGGAATCGTAGTCTAAATAGAATCATGATCTAAAGATATCCATTAACCATAGTCTATAAAATATAGAACCCTAGCTCAGTCGATTCGTTAGAATTTCTAATTTATTTATTTAATGCGGTCGGTATAGTATAAATAGATTAAATAGATAATCAGAAAAAGAAGATAACTCGGTTTTTAGGTCATAATCATTATGTAGGAGAGATGGCCGAGTGGTTGAAGGCGTAGCACTGGAACTGCTATGTAGGCTTTTGCTTACCGAGGGTTCGAATCCCTCTCTTTCCTTACCTTCACCTAATTTACCGATCTTACTAACCACAATAGATCAATAGATATAGATCAAATAGCAATATATGACTATTCCAACAGTTAGACCTTTCTTTGATATGGATTCTCTATTCCTAATGGCTGTGGTACGGAAAATACTGTTAAAGAAACGAGTAGACAAGGAATGAAAATATCCCTCTCGGTCTATGACACCTAAATGGAAGAAAAATCCGGAGCAAACCCTTAATTTATCTTAACCTTAGGTTAATTTACTTCGCCGAAAGGGAGGAAAATAGGTTATATTAGTCTTTATTTTCTTTTTGTTAGGTTTAAGTCTGACGAGAATAATATTCTACAACCAGCAATTCATTTATTTTCAAACCGACCCATTTACTATCTATTATTTGATTGACTAATCCTTTATATTGGAATGGTTGAAGAGTCAAATGGTTTGGCAATTCCTCCTGAGGGGATGAATCGAGAGAATTTTGAATTAGAGCTCTAGATTTTTGTTCATCTCTCGCCGCAATAGTATCTCGGGGTTTGCAGCGATAACTTGGTATATCTACTATACGACCGTTGACTAAAATATGTCTATGGTTAACTAATTGGCGAGCTCCCGGAATAGTCGGGGCCATACCCAACCGAAAAAGGATGTTATCCAGACGCATTTCAAGTAATTGTAGTAAAACCTGACCTGTTGACCCCTTTGCCTTTCCGGCGAGACGAACGTATTTAAGTAATTGTCGTTCTGTAAGACCATAATGAAAACGCAATTTTTGTTTTTCTTCTAGGCGAATACGATATTGGGATTTTTTCCCAGAACGCGATTGGTTTCTAAGATCACTTCCAGCTCGGGGCCTTTTATTAGTTAACCCTGGTAAAGCCCCCAGGCGACGTATTTTTTTGAAACGAGGACCTCGGTAACGCGACATAAAGACTCCTTATTTATAATTAATTATTTAATTAATTAATTCTTATTGATGAAATTTCATTCTACAGAATAAATCTAAACTAAAAATGAACTAAATTCTAAATAAAGCAAAATTTACTGAAGTATTATTCTATTATTAATATTAATTAAAGAATAATGAGATGAGTTGAATAAATATCCAGTTTCCGGTTTTCTATATATAGAAAAGGAAAAGGATTCTGTTCGTGAGATAGTTGGAAATTCCTATCCTATCCTATAATCAATGGCTTTTGCGAAAAGAAGAATACATTTTTTTTTTTCACTTTGATTTCAAAGATGCATTATCAATCATGTAAAAAAGAAAATAAATAGAGAAAAGCCGACTATCGGAATCGAACCGATGACCATCGCATTACAAATGCGATGCTCTAACCTCTGAGCTAAGCAGGCTCACATAACATAAATTCGACATGCAGAGGAATTCAATAAACTCTTAGAATCTTTGCTATTAACTATTTTCATTCTTGGCTATTCATATTCGCTATTTATAACATAATTCATATTAAATATGAAATTCATTATTATTATTTTAATTATTAATTAAAATTATTAATATTAAATTATTAATTAATAAATTAAACATAAACAATAGAATAATTCTAATTTCAAATAATAATAACTGTTAAATATTATAGAACATAAGATTAATCTAGCGATATATAATTTCAATTTTTTTATTATTTTAATTTTTTTATAAAATAATATAAATAAATTATCGACCGTTCAAGTATTTTCAATTTCATGGGTAAATGAGTGGAAGAGAGACAGATGTATAGGGTATGTATCCACCTATATTGAATTGCGGATACAGAAATGATAAAATCGTTTTTGATTGGACCGAATACGAACCTCCTATAGAAGATGAAAGAAGATACACAAGAAATCACAAAGAGGAGAAAACACTTTTTCGAGACAGGCATCTATCTAATGAATTGAACGGTTCCGGTATAAATGAAAGAAAAAAGGGACGGGATCACAATGAGATTTTCATCTCAAAAGGGGGATATGGCGAAATCGGTAGACGCTACGGACTTAATTGGATTGAGCCTTGGTATGGAAACTTACTAAGTGATAACTTTCAAATTCAGAGAAACCCTGGAATTAATAAAAATGGGCAATCCTGAGCCAAATCACGTTTTCCGAAAACAAGCAAAGGTTCAGAAAGCGAAAATAAAAAAGGATAGGTGCAGAGACTCGATGGAAGCTATTCTAACGAATGGAGTTAATTGTATACATTGGTATAGGAATCCTTCTATCGAAACTTCAGAAAAGTGAAGGATAAGCCTGTATACATAATACAGAAGAATTGGTGTGAATCGATTCCATATTGAAGAAAGAATCCAATATTAATTGATCAAACCATTCACTCCATAATCTGATAGATCTTTTGAAGAACTGATTAATCGGACGAGAATAAAGATAGAGTCCCGTTCTACATGTCAATACTGGCAACAATGAAATTTATAGTAAGAGGAAAA